CAAAAAATTTCAACTAGTCCTTCATTTGAAATTTCAAATGACGATAGTAGTAGAAAGAATACCATGCTATGTTTGGACTTCAAAGGTTTCACTTTAACCATATAATTAATCCCGCATTATTGGTTGATTGAGAATCAAAGCGGATTTACCAATGAATTACGAAATGCTACGTTTCTTAAATATTTAAAATATCATTTTTTATGAATTGATAAAATTCAATCAATTTCAAAATTCATAAGTAATTCGCAAGATCATGCATCTTTTACTTTAATTTTTTTACTAGTTAAAAAAAACTAATGAAAAAAAAAGTGCAGCTGGACCGGTCCAGCCTATTCTTGAAATAAACAACTCGCACACACTCCCTTTCCAAAAAAGATCAATACACCAAATACTACACTTAGATTTATTGGATTTGTTGCTAAAATATCGGTATTAAACCCGAAACTCCCGGCCAGCGGCCATTGGCCCAAGGAAAGGAAAGAATCGGTTAGATTTTTCATACAATCCCCTTTCTTTTACAGATAGATAAAAAAACAAGAATAGAGTTTCTTTTTTGTATCACTTCCCTTATATCTATACTTCTATATATTCTTATATTCGATTTATATGAATTTCTTATATCTATAGAATAGATTTCGAAATGGATTTTTTCAAAAAAAATTCCTAATCCTAATGAAAATAATACTTATTAGAATTTTAGAATTAGCTATCAAATTTCAAGTTTCGTCTCAATTTCGGAATATTTCGTTTGTTGGAAGACTCCTTAATCTAAGAACGGGAAGGAAGAAAGCGGATCGGTATGCTAATTACTCATCCTTAAATCTTTCCTTCCCGGGCAGGGATTATAGTGTCCCACATTGTAAATTGTAGGAGCGAATTAGTGATATAATTCAAAAAAGCAAGGAGCAAGTATAAGTCCTGACTAAAATAAATTCAGACAAAAAAAATAAGTCAAAATTTTCTATATCTATATATTTGTGATTGTTTAAGTGTTTAAGACAAGATTAAACAAAAGGATTCGCAAATAAAAGCGCTAAAGCGACAACCAATCCATAAATTGTTAATGCTTCCATAAAAGCCAGACTAAGCAATAAAGTACCTCGTATTTTTCCCTCCGCCTCGGGCTGTCTTGCGATCCCCTCTACAGCTTGGCCCGCAGCAGTCCCTTGGCCAACCCCAGGTCCAATAGAAGCAAGTCCGACAGCTAACCCAGCAGCAATAACAGAAGCGGCAGAAATCAGTGGATTCATGATAAGTTAAATTCCTCACAAAAAAAATGGTTAATGATACAATCATTCAATGAATTATAGATGAATTATTCCATCACGCAGTTTCATCCAAACAGAGTAACTAAAAACTCCAAATTGAAGTAATAATAATAATATTATTGAATCATCAGAACCGATTCTCTAGCGCTTTTTGAAGTTGGATTCTTAGGAATCCAAAACCAAAGACGTCTATTGGAATCCCTATTGAAATTCATAGTATTAGGGTATTAGATATTTTTTAGGTCATATATAACTATTCAATATCTAATATCTCATATACATGTGTTTCTTCCAGAATGTAAACCAACTTATTTTGATCTTAGATCCATTAGAATTCTTTTTGAACGGGAAAAACTCCCTAGCTGAATTCGATAATAGTTGGATTCTAGGCATTCAAGATACACAATTTTGAACTGGCTAATTTCTTTTTTTGAATCGCGTTTTTTAATTCTTCTCTTTCTTTATAATTATTCCGCATGGATCGAATTTACATAGAAAAATAGAAAAATTGGTTAAGGCGAATCATTTCATAGAAATTTTCATTAGCATTTTATTCTATTTTCTTTCTTAATTTTTTATTCTTCTTGTTTATTAAATATTTTATATTTATTTATAAATTAAAAATATTTAATATTCTTATATTTCTAGAAAATAAAATAATACATCCAAACAGGACATTCATTTTAGGAAACCGATCCTTTTGATCTCTTTCGTTTTTTTTAGAATCCCCCCTAAATATTTTGAGTGGAATCTTTTTTCCTATTACGGTATATTATAACTGCCTTATTAGTTATCCCTTATTAGTTATCTATTTTGATGTTCTCCAAGTAGATTATCTTGAATTCCGCTATTATTTTGGTCTAAATTCAAAAAACAACTACTTGGAAGTGAAGTCAATGATGACCCTCCATGGATTCTCCTATATAAGCGGCGGCTAAAGTTGCAAAAATAAGAGCTTGAATACCACTTGTAAATAATCCAAGGAACATGACAGGTATAGGAACTACTGAAGGTACTAAAGAAACAAGAACAACAACTACTAATTCATCGGCTAAAATATTTCCGAAAAGTCGAAAACTAAGCGATAAGGGTTTTGTAAAATCTTCCAAGATGTTAATGGGTAAAAGGATTGGAGTAGGTTGAATGTATTTACTGAAATAACCTAATCCTTTTTTGCTAAGACCCGCATAGAAATAGGCTACTGAGGTGAGTAAAGCTAAAGCAACAGTAGTATTTATATCATTCGTGGGTGCGGCTAACTCTCCATGGGGTAACTGTATGATTTTCCATGGTAAAAGAGCCCCTGACCAATTACAAACAAAAATAAATAGGAACATAGTTCCTATAAAAGGAACCCACGGACCATATTCTTCTCCAATCTGGGTTTGGCTCACGTCTCGAATGAATTCAAGGACATATTCGAAGAAATTCTGCCCGTCATTCGGAATGGTTTGTGGATTCCGAACAGCTAGACTGGCTGAAACTAATAAGATAGCAATTACAACCCAAGAAGTAATAAGTACTTGGCCATGGACTTGAAAACCTCCTATTTGCCAATAGAAATGTTGGCCTACTTCTACACCCGATATTTCGTATAACACTTTTAGTGTGTTGGTGGAACATGATAGAACATTCATATTACCCTCTGACAGAAATTGAAATTCCAGAAAATTATTTTAATTCAACCATCTCTTTTTCGACTTGCTTATTTGAATTTTTTGATACGAACTAATAACATAATATCCCCACTGATTTTTATCTCATTTATATAATCTAATCAAATTCGAGAATAGTAAACGATTCCATAAATTTCAGGAGTTCAAAAAAAATTTCTATCTTATTATTAATTACGTATTTCGTATATAGTTAGAACGACCCTCACAAATTGCGAATACTAATTTATTAAGAATTAATCGGATTGAAGCTATAGCGTCATCATTTGCTGGAATTGAAATATCTGCAAGGTCGGGATCACAATTTGTATCGATTAAGCAAATTGTTGGAATTCCCAAAGTGATACATTCTCGAAGAGCTGTATATTCTTCTTGCTGATCAACGATAATTATAATATCGGGTAACCCCGTCATATATTTAATCCCGCCCAGATATGTTTGCAAGTGGGATAATTGTCTCTTGAACATAGCTGCGTCTCTTTTTTTTGGAAGACAGTAGAATTTCCCCGTCTTTTGTTCGATTCTCAAGTCCCTGAACTTATGAAGTCTAGTTTCTGTAGTGGACCAATTGGTTAACATGCCACCGAGCCATTTTTTATTAACATAATGACACCGAGCCCTTATTGCAGCCCGCACTACTGAATTGGCTGCTTTAGTTTTTGTACCAACAATTAAAAACTCTTTTCCCTTACTTGCTGCATCAAAAACTAAATCACAAGCTTCTGATAAAAAACGAGCAGTTTTAGTAAGATTTGTGATATGAATACCTTTACGCTTGATAGAAATATAAGGCGACATCCTCGGATTCCATTTCCTAGTCCCATGACCAAAATGAACTCCTGCTTCCATCATCTCTTCCAAATTTATGTTCCAATATCTTCTTGTCATTTCTTCCCACACTTCCTCTTTCTTTTTTGTTTAAAAAAAAGTGACGAGGTTGTCTTGAACTAACCAATTGTTCCGACGGAACCTTTTCTTCTACCGTGGATTCGACGTATCGATGTCAATACACAATCCAAACCGCTAACCTCTATTCATTATTATCTGAATTTCCATTACCCCCTCAAGACCATATAGAAAGAGTTTTTCAAATGGAAATTCAATTCCAAAACAAAAGAAAGTAAGTATGACTACACTTTTTTTAGGAATCATTAAATGATATATGATCTAAATGATTCCTCAGGTGTATCATGGAAATTCTTTTGAACGGCACGAATCAAATAAGCCTGCGTGGTGGAACAAAATATCTCGTATTTCCCCCTCGAAAAAACTCTTCTTTTTACTTTTCAAAGGAATGCTCTTATTCTTATGTTGCCGCAGTAATCTTTTAAATCCGGTCCCAACGGGGATCATCCCACCTATAACAACATTCTCTTTTAGACCTTTCAACCAATCGATACGACCACGAAGAGCTGCTTTGGCTAAAACTCGAGCAGTTTCTTGAAAACTCGCTTCCGATATGAAACTTTGAGTATTCAAAGATGCTCTTGTTATTCCCAATAGGATAGCGCGGTAACAGATCGATTCTTCTAAAGCGCGCCCTGTTCGTTCCGCTCGCAACAATCCAATTAGTTCTCCAGGTAAAAAAACATTAGACATTCCACCCTCGGAAACCAACACTTTTGATGTTATTTGGCGGACAATAATCTCTATGTGCCTATTATGAATTTGCACCCCTTGGGATCGATAAACCTTTTGTATCTTAGTAACCAACGATATACGACTTTGCACTATAGTCAGCTCAGTCCCAATCAAGAATCCCCAAGGAATTCCAAGAATTTTTGTTATATGCTCGTTCCAACCCTCAATTCTTTTTTCTAGGTTCATTGATATTGAATCAATTGAACGCACTTCTAAGACCTGTTCCACTTTTGGAAGACCTTGCGTTATATCACCGGATCTCGATTTTTCATATATAAATGTAACTAATGTATCTCCTTCGTAAAAGATTTCTCCATAATGTCCATGAACGGTTGCTCCCGGAGTGGCCAAATAAGGGTTAGCCAATCTTATTACTACAGAGTCAACTTGAACAAGCAAAACTTGACCCGATTTTAAGGGGGGTCCTTTTTTGGCTATATATCCATTTTGACAAATAAACTGACCGAGACTAATTATTGTGGGTCTTTCTTCCCAATAATTAGGACAATAACTTTGATGGCGAAAATACCAATTCAAATTGAATAAATTGAAAACGATTTTACTGTACGGATCACGATTTGAAATTATCCCATTTTCATCCATTAAATAATATTTAAGCACTTGAAAAGTCCGTTTTAAATTTTCAAGTTGAAGATATTTAGTTATCAAGATCGGATTATGAGTTAGTAAATAATAAAAGGAATAAAAATTCAAAAAATTAAGGACCGTTCCTAACGGTCCGATCGAATTCCTAATTTTAATTATAGAATCCGTTGAAATGAATTCTTTTTTCACATTGGGATATTTTATATCGTTGAATAGGTCCATTCGGAAACAATTAGATGGTGATAAAATTATCAAGGAAGGATATTCCTTATTGTTATTTAACAATGTGCGAATAGTTCCGTGATTTTGGTGGTTAAGTGATTGTTTCGTTTTTCTCTTTTTATAAATGGAATAAAAAGGATTGATGTTGGTCTGATCTGATACATTATCGGAAATGAATCCTGAACCTAAGAGATCATTCCTTTTTCTGCGATACGAAATCGCGGATTTTACTAAGTCGATTCTTAGGAAAGCTCGAACCAAACCATTTGTACTTACTTCAATAAAAGAAGTACAGACCTCCTCGATAGAAGAACTTTTTATGTCTTGGTTCCAATTCAAAATTAAACAAGTCCGAATTAATTGAATACTTGTATCAGAAATTCCTTGAATGGGTTTGGCATTTCCATAAACAATATAATTGACAACTCTAAGTTGCATATTATCCCTTTCTTGTAAAAAATCCGGAGGGAAGAGTGTTGGTAAATTTAGACCATCTGATATCTTATATGTCACTACAGGGCGAACTAAAACAAAATACTTTTTCTTAGTAGATGTGATCCGTTGGACATAGATCCAATTTTTCCATTTTTTAGAGTCCTTAAAATCGATGTTTACTTTTCCTGGAGGTATCAAGATCCCACTGTGTCGGGATATCTTATCGGTCTCCCCAGGAAAATGAATATCTCCTGAAAAGATTTTCAGTTCAATTCTCTTTTTTTTTCTCTCCATTCGGACTAATCCGTCCGCGTAGCTTCTTGTATTTATATTGAAAGCAATTCGTGTATCTATTCCAATGAGACTATTATTTCGTATCATTATCAAAGAAGATTCAGGTAAAATATGCACTTCTTCGGGAATGAAAAAAAATGGATCTAGTTTCATTTGGTATTTTGACTTCAATTCTTTTATTGGTCGAGACTCAATAAAATCCTCTTTTTTAACGATTGAATGCACGCCCAGAGTCCCATATTTAGTAATTCCCGAACTCTTTCTTCTGTATCGGGGATCATCGAAATAAGCAAAAATACTATTATTTCTACGGAAAATACCATTTATTGGTAGTTCAATCGAGATACCTGAATGAGGCATTAACTCTTTCTTTCGTTCTTGAATCGATTGGATTGGAACGAGAAATCTATTTCCTCGCCTTTTTCCCAATAAATGAGAATTCCCGTGTAAAATCGCCGGGTATATGAGATTCCAGTGGACGGGTTCTGAATAATTAGGAATCTTGTCTTCTTTTTTTTTACCAGAAAAATATGAACGAAGTAATTTGTATCTTAGTGGATCATTATTCACCGAGAGAGTCGAAATTGACCCTCGTTCTACAGAAAGGGAATAAATATTCATTTGATCTTGATCCTTGTGCGGTGAAAAGGGGACTGCACTGGATCTCCACGAACCTCCTGATAATATCCATAAATGACTTGTTTTTGGTAAAAAATGAACATTACTATATGCAAATGTAGATGCGTGGTACACATCATTACTCCAGTGCATTTCTCCCTCTGAGTCAGAATAATTATGTTTTCGAACTCTCTCTTTCAAATTCAAAGTGTATGGTACCTCGCGAATCTCAGCAATTACTTGTTCTGCTTCGACATATTGATTATTTTGAACCAAAAGAAAACTTTTAGGTGGAATAGTTACATTATGTAGAATATCCTCACTCTCAATAGTGACATATAAGGCTATAGAACATAGAAAAGCAGGATGCCCGTGACGCGTACGCGTGGGATGAACGAAATCTTCATTAAATTGGATTTTTCCATTCGACGGGGCTCGTACATGTTCGGCAGTACCACCCGTGAAGACTCCTCCAGTATGAAAAGTTCTTAATGTTAGTTGAGTCCCCGGTTCTCCAATGGATTGACCCGCAATAATACCTACAGCTTCTCCCAACTCGACCAGGTCGCCATGAGTGGGACTCCTACCATAACATAATCGACAGATCCAAGATGTACTCCTACAAGTAAAAGGGGTTCGAATAAATAGTATTTGTGTTTGAAAGGTTATGAATCGATTGACAAGCCCAAATCCAATATCTTGATTTCGGGTGGCGATGCACCGTGAGCCCATATATATATCCTCTGCTAATACACGACCAACTAATGTTTGAATAAAAATTCTTTCGGACTCGGGCATCATCCCATTTCGAGGACTTACGGCAACCCCTCGGGCGGTTCCACAATCTGCTCGACGTACAACAATGTGTTGAACTACTTCAACAAGTCGGCGCGTAAGATATCCCGCATCCGAGGTTCGTACAGCAGTATCCACAACCCCTTTTCGGGCTCCGTAGCAAGAAATGATATATTCTGTTAAAGATAGCCCTTCGCGTAAATTACTTTGAATAGGTAAATCAATCATTTGTCCTTGAGGATCCGACATTAATCCCCTCATACCTACTAATTGGTGCACTTGAGATGCATTTCCTCTAGCTCCCGAAAAAGACATTATATGGACTGGATTAAGTGAATCTGTCATCCTAAAATTAGGATTCATTTCTTGTCGCAAATATTCACTTGTAGCATACCACACCTCAATAGATTGGCGTAATTTTTCTACTGCGTGCACATTCCCATAATGATGGTGTTGTTCTAAAATTAAACTATGTTCTTCAGCATCTTGTACTAACCATCCCTTAGAAGGGATCGTTAAAAGATCATCAATCCCTAATGAAATGGATGTAGCAGTGGCTTGCTGGAAACCCAGAGTTTTGACTTGATCCAGAATGTGTGATGTATATGCCATTCCGAAGTGATCTATTAATTTGCTAATAAGTTTTTTAATGACAGTTCCGTCTATTATTTTATTGTGAAAGACTAGATTGACTCGTTCTGCCATAAGTCCCTCCATATTCTGCTGATTGGGATTCGACAATGAGTTTGAGTCAATGATTTGAAAACTTCCCTTTCTTGATATTAATCCGGATGAAAATTTAGAGGAAGTAGAGTCCTAGTAGCAACAGAGAGATCAAAATTCACGCCAGTGTCACAAAATCACTTAATTGAGATGCCATATGATTAGTGACCATACGAGCAGGCTCGACAAAACCCTTGTAGAGCTTCTTCGATTTCTCGAAAAAGAGAAATATGACCAATAGTTGTTCGAATATATATACAAAGAATTTCTTTTTTTACACTTCTTACTAAAAAAGAGTGTTCATAAATCTCCTGACAAGTACCCCCAGATTCATAGTGAATCTCGGTGGGACCTTCTCTTGAAGCAATAATGCGTTGATCGATTCGCCAGCGGAGCCAAAAAGGACTATCTAAATTGAGTCTTTTCTGTCGATAAGCTCCAATTGCATCATAGGAATTACAAAAAAAAGGTTCTTTTTTTTTCTTAGACTGATGATTATTATCATTAATTCTTTCATTTTGATACTTTCTTCGATTCCATGGATTATACCTATTTCTACAAATACCTCGGCGATTCCCAATGGTTAATACATATAGACCAATAAGCATATCTTGGGTTGGTACGGAAATAGGATCCCCAATAGCTGGAGACAAGAGATTCATATGCGAAAACATAAGTAAATGGGCCTCCGCTTGAGCCTCCAAAGATAAGGGTACATGAACAGCCATTTGATCCCCATCAAAGTCTGCATTGAATCCCTTACGAACTAATGGATGTAAACAAACAGCACGTCCTTCGACTAAAATGGGTTGAAATGCCTGTATGCCTAATCTATGCAAAGTGGGCGCTCTATTCAGCAATACGGGGTGCCCCTGCATAACTTCTTTCAATATTTCCCATACAATTGTATCTTTTTCCCGAATTTGACTCTTAGCAACTCCTATGTTCGAAGCAAGATGTTGTCTAATTAGTCCCCGAATTACAAATGTCTGGAAAAGCTCTATTGCTATTTCCCGAGGCAATCCACATCGATGTAGTGGAAGTGAGGGTCCTACAACAATGACAGAACGACCCGAATAATCAACCCGTTTGCCAAGCATAGTCTCACGAAATCTTCCCTCTTTTCCTTCAATTACATCAGAGAACGACTTGTAAATCTTATTATGACCATCCCTGATTGGCTGTCCGCGAATTCCATTATCAAGAAGCGTATCTACGGCTTCTTGTACCAATTTCTCTTGACACATTACTAATTCCCCCGGTGTAGATCTATTTGTTGTTAATAGATCGGTAAGCGTATTGTTTCGATAGATGACTCTTCTATAGAGTTCATTAATATCCGAGCTCATTAGCTTACCCCCATCTATCTGAATGATGGGTCGTAATTCAGGAGGAAGAACTGGTAGTAAACATAAAACCATCCATTCGGGTTCGATATTTGTTCGAATAAAGTGTTTAGCTAATTCTATGCGTCTAACCAAAAAATCCCTTCTTCTTCCAATTTTGCGATCTTCCCATTCATTACCCGTGGTTCTTTCTTCGCCTAATTCCTTCCATTCGACTAATGAATAATCTAGAATACTTCGCAAATCTATATCGGCTAATTGTTCTCGTATCGCACCTGCTCCAGTACAAATTTCTCGATTTCGAAATATATCGAAGCCTTGAGTAGTAAAAAAAACCGGGATGCTGTATTTCCAGGATTGTATTTCATATTCGAATAACCCTCGTAATCGTAAGAAAGTAGGTTTTTTAGCTATAGGCCTAGCAAAAGAAAAATTGGGATAAGATCCTCCCCCCTTTAAAATCGGACGTGAAAGTTTCTTTTCGTCCGGCTCAAGTAGTTAGAACCAAATAAAAAAAAAGCGGTTTTTACTTTCGAATTCTCGAAAAATCTCCTAGAATCTGCTCCTTACTCAAGTTAGTAGTAAAGACCAAGTAACATTTCATTGATTCATTCTTATTTTTTTTCTATTTTTTGAATTTTTTATTTAATTCAAAATAAATGATACTATTTCCATATAAATAAATGAAATAGGAAATTCTTGAGTAGTCTACTTCCCCTCGAACGCGGAATCCCCTTACCCTTAAGGGTTGTAATTCAAAAGGGATTTACTTGTCTATGTACCCTTCCATTTGATTCGATCTTTTAGGTCCTGACATCGCCTCGACGATTATGTTAAGATGTTCTTAAAGCCTATATGCGATGGATAGACTCCTACAACCATGCATATTTACCTACTTAGAAACAGAATTAAATGAAACCGAATTCAATTTCACAAATTAAGGAAGTCTTTTTTCACGAGGTACAACTCAAAATTACTCATTTTTGGCTACTGACTCGACCATAGACCAACCCCCCGCTCTTTTTTTGGTAATATTTTATACACCCATAATTCTGAGCTTCACGTTACTCCTTTCGCGAGACATGTCAGATTGGGGACATCCCCATAAATGGGAAGACAGTTTATCATTTTGAATCTGTAAAATTCGAATTTCGATCAAATCACACATCGCAGTATACAAGGCCTTCCAATTCTTTAAGAGGTTTATCTAAAAGATTCGCGATATAACTAGGAAGACGTTTCAAATACCACACATGGGTTACTGGACAAGCCAGTTTGATATATCCCATTTGATATCTTCGAATACGAGAATCCGCAAATTCAACTCCGCATTGTTCACAAAATTTCTGGCCCTCTTTTTCATCCCTAATTACTCGATAATTTCCACAAGCACAAATTCCACTTTTTATAGGACCAAAAATTCTTTCACAAAACAATCCATCCTTTTCGGGTTTATTGGTTTTATAATGAAAAGTATAGGGTTTTGTTACCTCTCCAACTAGATCTCCATTAGGGAGGATTTTGTTAGCCCAAGCACTTATCTTTTGAGGCGAAACTGATTCAATTCGGAGTTGTTGATGTTTATACCGATCGATCATAGAATAAAAATTCCGATTCGTTTCGATTAAGCTTCCTTTCTATTAATTTGTAAATCTATTAATCTGTAAATTTTTATCAGATACAAGGCAATGATTCAGTTCCAGAGCCAAAGATCGTAGTTCTCGAACGAGCAATCGAAAAGATTCTGGAGCATCCTCAGGTCTAGGTATTGTTCCGCCAATCATCGTAGTACCAAGGACTTGTTGACGAGCTCGAATATGATCCGATTTATAAGTAAGCATCTCTTGTAAAATATGAGCAACGCCAAATCCCTCTAGAGCCCAAACCTCCATTTCTCCTACCCGTTGTCCACCTTGCTTAGCCCGTCCTCTAAGGGGTTGTTGTGTAACAAGTGCATAATGTCCACTGGAACGCCCGTGTATTTTATCATCAACTTGATGAATTAATTTCAAGATATAAGGCTTTCCTATTAAAACAGGTTGTTCAAAAGGATCTCCCGTTCTTCCATCAAATATTCTGCTTTTTCCAGGATACTCCGGTTCAAAGACCCATGGATTTGCTGTTTGCTTACTAGCTTCATATAATTCTGAAAACACTAGTTTTCTCGAAGCCTCGTGTTCATATCTCTCATTAAAAGGTGCTATTCGATAATGTCTATCTAGCAGATCCCCCGCTAATCCGAGCGAGCATTCAAATATCTGTCCTACATTCATTCGTGAGGGCACTCCTAATGGATTGAAAACCATATCAATCGGTCTTCCATCTTGCAAATAAGGCATATCTTGTCTAGGTAAAATTTTGGAAATAATACCTTTATTTCCATGTCTGCCAGCTACCTTATCACCCACTTTGATTTCACGTTTCTGTAAAATATATACACGAATAGTTTCTGGATTATAACTGGACCCTCCCCCTTTCTGGGTCCATCTCACATCAATAACCCGACCCCTACCCCCTATAGGTAGTTTGAGACAAGTTTCCCTTGAAGTGAATACCTGAATGCCAAGTATGGCTCGTAATAATCTATCTTCTGGGGCATAGGATGATTCTTTTGCCATCTGGGGCGTTAATTTCCCTACTAAAATATCGCCCGCTTCTACCCAAGACCCCAGCATCACAATTCCATTTTTGTCTAAATTCCGGAGTAAATGGGCTTCTAGATGTGGTATTTCCTTAGTAATCCTTTCGGGTCCTTGGCTTGTTATATGAGTCTGAATTTCATATTTCTGTATGTGCAAAGACGTATAAATATTTTCATATATCAGACGTTCGCTAATGAGTACTGCATCCTCAAAATTATAACCCTCCCACGGTAGATA